AGTTTATCCATTTTTGGGGAAATGATAAAAAAAAGGATATCCCCACTTACACTTGAAAAATCTGCATCTAATGAACTCTACAACCCTTGGGTTTATACCAACAAAGAAAAAGGGAAAATTTTCAATAAGGAGTTTGTAAATCGAATTCAAACTCTAGACAAAGAATATATTTCTTTGAATATACTCGAAACAAGGACGCGATTGTGTAATGACAATTATACAAAAGAATACTTATCCAAAAGGTATGATCCTTTCTTGAACGGATCATATCGGAGAACAATCTACAAAAGCCTTTTACATTCAATCCTAAAAAAAACTTCGACAGAAAATTTAATAGAGAAATTTGGGATAAATCGTATTCATGGTATCCTTCTTCCAAATACTGATTACCAAAAAATTGAACAGAAAATAAATAGATTTGATAAAAAACCATTATTAACAGAAATTATTCATTTCTTAACTTTCATCAGTAAATTTCTTAGAGAAGAATCAGGATCGAATCTAAGTTGGAAGGGTCTTTCTTTATTTTCACAAGGAAGAATATATTCAGAAAAAGGAACAAAATATTTAAAATTTTTATTACCTAAAATTCTAACTGATGCTAATGGTCAAAAAATTAACACAAAATCGATGAAAATAAAAGAAATAAGAAAAAAAATCCCTCGATGGTCATACAAATTAATCACCGATTTGGAACAACACTCAGGAGAATATCAAGAAGACATACCAGTGGATCATGAAATTCGTTCAAGAAAAGCCAAACGTGTAATAATTTTTACTTCTAACAAGGAAAATACTGATAAGGATCCTAATCCGCCCGATCAACTAGACGAAATGTCTTTGATGCGCTATTCACAACAATCAGATTTTCGGCGAGGTATAATTAAAGGTTCTATGCGAGCTCAAAGGCGTAAAATAGTTATTTGGGAATTGTTTCAAGCAAATGTGCATTCCCCTCTTTTTTTGGATAGAATAAGAAAATCCCCTCTTTTTTCTTTTGATATCTCCGAGTTTATTAAACTTATTTTGCGAAATTGGGTGGGGAAGGGGGAAGCATTCAAAATTGTAGACTATACAGAAGAGCAAACAAAAAGAGAAGAAAAAAAAGAGAAGAACAAAAGAAAGGAGAAAGCGCGAATAGACATAGCAGAGGCCTGGGATAGCACTCCAGGCGCGCAAGTAATAAGAGGTTGTCTATTACTAACTCAATCTATTTTTAGAAAATATATTCTATTACCTTCATTCATAATTGCAAAAAATATTGGACGTATATTCCTATTGCAATTTCCTGAATGGTCTGAGGATTTACAGGAATGGAATAGTGAAATGCATGTTAAATGTACCTATAATGGTGTTCCGTTATCCGAAACAGAATTTCCTAAAAATTGGCTGACAGACGGTATTCAGATAAAAATATTATTTCCTTTCTGTCTGAAACCTTGGCACAAATCGAAACTACAATCCTTTCAGAAAGATCTAATGAAAAAGAAAAAAGAAAACGATGATTTTTGTTTTTTAACAGTTTTGGGAATGGAAGCTGAAGTCCCTTTTGGTTCGCCCCGAAAAGGACCTTCCTTTTTTAAACCCATTTTTAAGGAACTCGAAAGAAAAATTGGAAAATTGAAAAAGAAATATTTTAGAGTTCTACTAGTTTTTAAAGGAAAAACAAAATTACTTCGAAAAGTCTCAAAAGAAATAAAAAACCGGGTTATCAAAAGTGTTATTTTTATAAAAAGAATAATAAAAGAACTTTCAAAAGTAAATCCAATTCTATTATTTGGATTAAGAGAAGTATACGAATCGGGTGAAATTAAAGAAAAAAAAGATTCCATAATAAGCAATCAGATAATTCGTGAATCATTTAGTCAAATTGCATCCCCGAGTTCGACAAATTCTTCATTGACAGAAAAAAAAATGAAGGATCTGACTGATAGAACAAGTACAATTCGAAATCAAATAGAAAGAATCACAAAAGAGAAAAAAAAAATAACTCCAAAAATAAATATTAGTCCTAACAAAACAAGTTTTAATGCTAAAAGATTCGAAAAGTGGCAAATATTAAAAAAAATAAATGCTCAATTAATTTCTAAATTTCCCCTTTTTTTGAAATTTTTCATTGAAAGAATATACACAGAAATATTTTTATCTATCATTAATATTCCCAAAATGAATACAGAACGTTTTCTTGAATCAACAAAAAAAATTATTGATAAATCCATTTACAATAACGAAAGAAAACAAGAAATAATTGAAAAAAAAAAGAAAAATCCAATTGCCTTTATTTCGAATATAAAAAAATCACTTGATAATGTTCGTAATAGTCAAAAAAATTACTCTATTTTTTATGACTTATCCTACATGTCACAAGCATATGTATTTTACAAATTATCACAAATCAAAGTCAGTAACTCGTATAAATTAAGTTCTATTATTCAATCTCAAGGAATACCTTTTTTTGTTAAGCCTGAAATAAAAGATTCTTTTGAAACACAAGGAATGGTTCATTCGAAATTAGGAGATAAGAAACTTCCGAGTTATGAAATGAATCAATGGAAAAACTGGTTAAGAGCACATTATCAATACGATTTATCTCAGATCAGATGGTCTAGATTAATACCAGAAAAGTGGCGAAATACAGTTCATCAGCGTCGTATAGCTAAAAAATCCAATTTTAGCAAAAGGCATTCATATGAAAAAGACCAATTAATTGGTTCCAAAAAACAAAAACAATTTGAAGTATATTCATTATCTAATCAAAAAGATAATTTTCAAAAATACTATAGATATGATCTTTTATCATATAAATTTCTTAATTATGAAAAGAAAATGGAATGCCTTTCTCGGTTTCAAGGACATAAGAACCAAGAGCTTTCTTATAACACACAAAAAGAAAGCCTTTTTGATATGCTGAGAAACATCCTTTATCTAGGAAAGGTCAATATTCTATATATCGAAAAAACGACCGATAGAAAATATTTTGATTGGAATTTTAACTGGAAAATTATCAATTTTTATCTTAGACAAAAAGTAGATATTGAGGCCTGGATCACGATGGATACCAATAGGAATCAAAATCCTCAAATTCGTATTAATAATTATGAAATAATTCATAAAAAAGATTTTTTTTATCTTATGATTCCAGAAATCAATCTAACAAACTCTCACAAAGTTTTTTTTGATTGGATGGGAATGAATGAAAAAATGCTAAAGCGTCACCTATCGAATCTGGAACTTTGTTTCTTCCCAGAACTTGTGGTACTTTATAATGCATATAAAACGAAACCTTGGTTTATACCAAGAAAATTACTTCTTTTAAATTGGAATAGAAATGAAAATAAAAATAGTAGTGAAAATACAAAGATCAATGAAAAGAAAAAAGGAATACCATCGAATGAAAAGAATCGAAAAAAAAAAGAAAAAGAACCCACAAGTCGAGGAGATCTTGGATCTGTTCTCTCACAACAAAAAGATCTTGAAGAAAATTATGCAAGATCAGACATGAAAAAAGCGCAAAAGAAAAAACAATACAAAAGCAGCACGGAAGCAGAACTAGATTCCTTCCTGAAACGTTTTTTGGTTTTTCAATTGAGATGGAACGATACTTTGAATCAAAGAATTATCAATAATATCAAGGTATATTGTCTCCTGCTTAGACTAATAGATCCAAGAAAAATTACTATCTCTTCGATTCAAACGAGAGAATTTTGTTTGGATATAATGCTGATTCAGAAGAATTTAACTCTTACAGAATTGATCAAAAGGGGAGTATTGATTATAGAACCCATTCGTCTGTCTGGAAAAAACGATAGCCAATTTATTATGTATCAAACCATAGGTATTTCGTTGGTTCATAAGAGTAAACCCCAAACTAATAAAAAATACCAAAAACAAAGATATTTTTCTAAGAATAATTTCGATAAAACTATTTCAGCACATCAAAGAATAACTGGAAATGGAGACAAAAATCATTTTGATTTGCTTGTTCCTGAAAATATTTTATCGTTTAGACGTTGTAGAAAATTGAGAATTCTAAATTGTTTCAATTCAAAGAATCAAAATGGTGGAGATAGAAATCCAGTATTTTGGAATGGAAAGAACGTAAAAAACAGCAGCCAAGTTTCGCATGACAGTAAGCATCTTGAGAAAAAGAAATTAATGAAATTAAAGCTCTTTCTTTGGCCTAATTATCGATTAGAGGATTTAGCTTGTATGAATCGTTATTGGTTTGATACCAATAATGGCAGTCGTTTCAGTATGTTAAGGATACAGATGTATCCACGATTGAAAATTCGTGGATAATACACTTTTTCTATATATCCTATACCCTATATATATAATATAGGGTATATGAAAGTAAGCAAAGACACAGAGCACATGCCTTGTCTCACATTTCATTCTAATATCCAATATGAATATCCAATATGAAATGAATAATGGCTCAATTAGATCTCGAAATGAATCAACAAAACCTTCTTCGTTTTAAGTCGAAATTATTCGATGGGAAAATGTACCAATCCTTTTCTATCCCTATCTAAATCCAATTTCAAATTGAATTGATTAATTTGAATTCAGAAAATTGGAAGTTCATAAATAAATTGGGATTGGATTATTGTATATATCACAGTCAAATTAATGGCATTATTATTACTGATCGGTAAAATCCATATCTGTAAAAAGGGAAAGGGGTTTTTTTATGGTAAAAAATTCATTCATTTCGGTTATTTCTCAAAAAGAAAACGAAGAAAACAGGGGGTCTGTTGAATTTCAAGTATTCAGTTTCACGACTAAGATAAGGAAACTTACTTCACATTTGGAATTGCACAAAAAAGACTCTTCATCTCAGAGAGGTTTGCGGAAAATTTTGGGAAAACGTCAACGGCTGCTGGCCTATTTGTCAAAAAAAAATGGAGAACGCTATAAAGAATTAATTGGTGAGTTGAATATTCGAGAGATAAAAACTCGTTAATTTGAAGCGTGATACCATTTGAGCTTAGTCGTTTAAATTTTGATGAACTTCTTTTTACTTTCAGCAATGCATGGGAAGAATGACTCGGGAAAAAACTTATGATTGCACCAACTACAAGAAAAGACCTCATGATAGTCAATATGGGCCCTCACCACCCATCAATGCATGGTGTTCTTCGACTGATCGTTACTCTCGATGGTGAAGATGTTATTGAATGTGAACCAATATTGGGTTATTTACATAGAGGCATGGAGAAAATTGCGGAAAATCGAACAATTATACAATATTTGCCTTATGTAACACGTTGGGATTATTTAGCTACTATGTTCACAGAAGCAATAACCGTAAATGGACCCGAACAGCTAGGTAATATTCAAGTACCTAAAAGGGCTAGCTATATCAGAGCAATTATGTTGGAGTTGAGTCGGATCGCTTCCCATTTGTTATGGCTTGGCCCTTTTATGGCAGATATTGGTGCACAGACCCCTTTCTTCTATATTTTTCGAGAACGAGAATTGATATATGACCTATTCGAAGCTGCTACCGGTATGCGCATGATGCATAACTATTTTCGTATTGGAGGAGTAGCTGCTGATCTACCTCATGGCTGGATAGATAAATGTTTGGATTTTTGCGATTATTTTTTAACCGGGGTTGCTGAATATGAAAAGCTTATTACACGGAATCCTATTTTTTTAGAACGAGTTGAAGGCGTAGGCATTATTGGCGCCGAAGAAGCACTAAATTGGGGTTTATCAGGACCAATGCTACGAGCTTCCGGAATACAATGGGATCTTCGTAAAGTCGATCGTTATGAGTGTTACGACGAATTTGATTGGGAGATTCAATGGCAAAAGGAAGGGGATTCATTAGCTCGGTATTTAGTACGAATCAGTGAAATGACAGAATCCATAAAAATAATCCAACAGGCTCTGGAAGGAATTCCAGGGGGACCCTATGAGAATTTAGAAATCCGACGCTTTGATAGAATAAAAGATCCTGAATGGAATGATTTTGACTATCGATTTATTAGTAAAAAACCTTCTCCAACTTTTGAATTGTCCAAGCAAGAACTTTATGTAAGAGTCGAAGCGCCAAAAGGAGAATTGGGAATTTTTCTGATAGGAGATCAGAGTGTTTTTCCTTGGAGATGGAAAATTCGACCACCGGGTTTTATCAACTTGCAAATTCTTCCTCAGTTAGTTAAAAGAATGAAATTGGCTGATATTATGACGATACTAGGTAGCATAGATATCATTATGGGAGAAGTTGATCGTTGAAATGATAATTGATACAACAGAAATACAAGCTATCAATTCTTTTTCCAGATTGGAATCCTTAAAAGAAATCTACGGGATCGTATGGATGTTTGTCCCTATTTTCACTCTTGTATTAGGAATCACACTAGGTGTACTAGTAATTGTTTGGTTAGAAAGAGAAATATCTGCAGGGATACAACAACGTATTGGACCCGAATATGCCGGGCCTTTGGGAATTCTTCAAGCTCTAGCAGACGGTACAAAACTACTTTTCAAAGAGAATCTTCTTCCATCTAGAGGAGATACTCGTTTATTCAGTATCGGGCCATCCATAGCAGTCATATCCATTTTACTAAGTTATTCAGTAATTCCTTTTAGCTATCGCCTTATTCTAGCCGACCTTAGTATTGGTGTTTTTTTATGGATCGCTGTTTCAAGTCTTGCTCCCATTGGACTTCTTATGTCAGGATATGGATCAAATAATAAATATTCCTTTTTAGGTGGATTAAGGGCTGCTGCTCAATCAATTAGTTATGAAATACCATTAACTCTATGTGTATTATCAATATCTCTACGTGTGATTCGGTGAGACATAAAATTTCCCCTATTTCTTTTCTTTCTAGCAAGAAAGTTAAATGTGTTGAATATCAATTTTTGATTTTTGTATTCATCATTGGGGTTGATGAATTAAACCGGATAGTTATATGAGTGAAATAAAACGGCTTCCAAATTTGCTGTTAAAAGAATTCAATCTCATTTCGTATGTACAAGAATTAAGTCAAAGTAAATATAAGCAGTCAAGACTGTCTACCCCAAGATTGGTTGATTAGTCATCACGGCTTGAAGCGGGTTCAAAAGATCAACTATATGGGGTTTTTACTATCTATTCCATAGATGTATTACCCTCATAGGAGATTCAAAAAAATGAGTGGATGGTTAGGAAGACCAAGATACACAAAGGATTAGTAATGGAGATTCTGTAAATTATCCAACAGGATATTTCTTTATAGAAAAGCAATTAGAATTGGGGCTTTAAGTTGGTAGAAATTATTAAGAAGTACTCCCCACGATTTCGATCCAGAGTATGTTCCTATCCACCGATTAAGTAAATAACTATCAAGAACGAAGAAATCTTTTACTTTGGCTAATGTCCCCTTTTTCTGAGAAAGGAGAGTAGGAACGAAATAAAAAGACTAGAATTGCAAAAAGAGATATTTTTTTTTATTCATAACTATTTCTATTTTATTTCTATAAAGAAAATTCTTGTTATGTAATGCAATATCTAATTTTTTTTCGTAATCGAAAATGATAGGTTGAAATATCTATGGGATATTCCTCTAAAAAGTTTTTTTTATTCAAGGATAAAGTTATTAATCAACAAAGAAAAATGAAAATTCTTAAAAGACGAGATCAATTCAGAAGCACTTTTTTATTAGAAATCTAGCAGACAGAATTCCATTGGTTCTAGCTCTTAGGATAAGAGTTTGACTCTCTATCGATCCTACAAACACATCAAGATAAATAATTTTGAAAGGTCCTTAGATTTATTTGTGACCTATGAGGAGCCGTATGAGGTGAAAATCTCATGTACGGTTCTGTAATAGCGACGGGAACAGTGATGTTATCATCGACTATGATTATCTAACAGTTTAAGTACAGTTGATATAGTTGAAGCGCAGTCAAAATATGGTTTTTGGGGATGGAATTTGTGGCGTCAACCTATAGGGTTTATCATTTTTCTAATTTCTTCTCTAGCCGAGTGTGAGAGATTGCCTTTTGATTTACCAGAAGCAGAAGAAGAATTAGTAGCAGGTTATCAAACCGAATATTCAGGTATAAAATTTGGTTTATTTTACGTTGCTTCGTATCTAAATCTACTAGTTTCTTCATTATTTGTAACAGTTCTTTACTTGGGAGGTTGGAATCTTTCTATTCCATACATATTCGTTCCTGAGCTTTTTAAAAGAAGTAACGTTTTTGGAACAATAATAGGTATCTTTATTACATTAGCTAAAACTTATTTGTTCTTGTTCATTTCTATTGCAACAAGATGGACTTTACCGAGACTGAGAATGGACCAACTATTAAACCTTGGGTGGAAATTTCTTTTACCTATTTCTTTAGGTAATCTATTATTAACAACTTCGTCCCAACTTCTTTCACTGTAAAGGAATAGAACACTGTAAAGGAATAGAATATTCCATCGTCACAACTTGTCTCAAACAAGAGAAAGAAACAAGTCTAAAATTATTTATTATTTATAGATATTCAGATATGTTCCCTATGTTAACTCAGTTCTTGAACTCTGGTCAACAAACAATACGAGCTGCCAGGTATATTGGTCAAGGTTTCATGATTACCTTGTCCCACGCGAATCGTTTACCTGTAACTATTCAATACCCCTACGAAAAATTGATCACATCGGAACGTTTCCGAGGCCGAATCCACTTTGAATTTGATAAATGCATTGCTTGTGAAATATGTGTTCGTGTATGTCCTATAGATCTACCCGTTGTTGATTGGAAATTGGAAACGGATATTCGAAAGAAACGATTACTTAATTACAGTATTGATTTTGGAATCTGTATATTTTGTGGTAATTGCGTTGAGTATTGTCCAACAAATTGTTTATCAATGACTGAAGAATATGAACTTTCTACTTATGATCGTCACGAATTGAATTATAATCAAATTGCTTTAGGTCGGTTACCGGTGTCAATAATTGACGATTACACAATTCGAACAATTTCTTCGAATTTACCTCAAATAAAAAATGCATACAACCCTTGATTCAAAAAACATTTCAAAATCCAAACAGCTTTTGGATCGAAAGGAATGAGGTTTTTGTTTGCGCAATACAAATGAACGATTGGTTAGCAAAAATCGTGGCTTAATTTGGATTGAAAATCTATTTATATTCGAATAATGATTTCAAAATATCTAGTTTGAACCTCTGCTTTCGAGAATAAGAGTAGCCCAATAACTGTATCTACATCAATCCACACTACCCCATTTAAGAAGTATCCTAAAAAATAGGATAACTTCTTTTTCCTGGTCAGGTCAACAAAGGCATGAAATATTTCGATTTATTTTTTCTATAAAATCAAATGGATTTACCTGGACCAATACATGATTTTCTTTTAGTCTTTCTGGGATTGGGTCTTATATTAGGCAGTCTGGCAGTAGTATTACTTCCGAATCCAATTTATTCGGCCTTTTCATTGGGATTGGTTCTTTTTTGTATATCCTTATTTTATATTATCTCGAATTCTTATTTTGTAGCTGCTGCGCAGCTCCTTATTTATGTAGGAGCTATAAATGTTTTAATCATTTTTGCTGTGATGTTCATGAATGGTTCAGAATATTACAAAGATTTTCATCTTTGGACCGTTGGGGATGGAGTTACTTCACTGATTTGTACAAGTCTTTTTATTTCATTAATTACTACTATTCCGGATACGTCCTGGTATGGGATCATTTGGACTACAAAATCAAATCAGATTCTAGAGCAAGATTTGATAAGTAATAGTCAACAAATTGGAATTCATTTATCAACAGATTTTTTTCTTCCATTTGAACTCATTTCAATAATTCTTTTAGTCGCTTTAATAGGTGCAATTGCTATAGCTCGTCAATAATCAATCTTTAAAATGAGTAATTCAAATAGAATCAACGGAAAAGGAATGTTCTAATATAATTTGATTTGAATTCGTGTCTAAAATAGAATAGAAATGCTTTAGTTTTATATCGATCTATTACCAATATATTCCGTTGT